TGTACAGTGGACAAATAGGATTATTTTCTTCTCGAGATCTTTTACTTTTTTTTCTCATGTGGGAATTAGAATTAATTCCTGTTTATCTACTTGTATCCATGTGGGGAGGAAAAAAACGTCTGTATTCGGCTACAAAATTTATTTTGTACACGGCAGGGGGTTCTATTTTTCTTTTAATGGGAGTTCTGGGCGTCGGTTTATATAGTTCTACTGAACCAATATTAAATTTTGAAATATTGGCTAATCAGTCCTACCCTGTGGCTTTGGAAATATTATTTTATATTGGATTTTTTCTTGCTTTTGCTGTAAAATTACCAATCATACCCCTACATACCTGGTTACCAGATACCCACGGAGAAGCGCATTATAGTACTTGTATGCTTCTAGCCGGAATCTTATTAAAAATGGGAGCGTATGGATTAGTTCGAATCAATATGGAATTATTTCCTCATGCTCATTCTCTATTTTCTCCTTGGTTGATAATAGTGGGCGCAGTACAAATAATCTATGCAGCTTCAACATCTCTTGGTCAACGAAATTTAAAAAAAAGAATAGCCTATTCCTCTGTATCTCATATGGGTTTTATAATTATAGGAATTGGTTCTATCACAGATATGGGGCTCAACGGAGCCCTTTTACAAATAATCTCTCATGGATTTATCGGTGCTGCGCTTTTTTTCTTGGCTGGAACAACTTATGATAGAATACGTCTTCTTTATCTTGACGAAATGGGTGGAATAGCTATCCCAATGCCAAAAATGTTCACGATATTTAGTAGCTTTTCGATGGCCTCCCTCGCATTACCAGGTATGAGTGGTTTTGTTGCCGAATTAATAGTCTTTTTTGGACTAATTACTAGTCCAAAATTTCTTTTAATAACAAAAATCTTAATTACTTTTGTAATGGCAATTGGAATTATATTAACCCCTATTTATTTATTATCTATGTTACGCCAGATGTTTTATGGATACAAGATATTTAATGGCCAAAACTTTGATTTTTTTGATTCTGGGCCGCGAGAGTTATTTCTTTCGATCTCCTTTTTTTTACCCGTACTCGGTATTGGTATGTACCCCGATTTCGTTCTTTCACTATCAGTTGAAAAGGTTGAAGTTATCCTATCTAATTCTTTTTTTAGATAGTTTTTTTATTTATAAAAAAATCTTATCATTTACAAAAAGGTTCGTTGTACAATCACAAAAAGAACGCTTTTTCTTCTCTTGTGTTAAGTAAAAAAACTTTGTGTGAACTAGGGAGAGCCCCGTGACTTTGATTCGCGAGGCTCTCCCTAGTTCACACAAAGTTTGATATGGGTTATATGCTTTTCTATTCCTATTGGTAAGTGGTAAGTGGTAAGAACTCCTTTTTGAATTTAATTAGATGTTAATGTAAATGAACCATAACTATGTAATCCTATTCCTAATAGATTTACTCCAAAATAGCATATCCAGATTATAAGAAATCCAATAAACGCTACAATTGCTGAATTTGTACCCTTCAATTTTAGATTTGTTTGAGTATGTAAATAAATTGCAAATATGATCCAAGTAATAAAAGCCCAAGTTTCTTTTGGGTCCCAACTCCAATAGGACCCCCATGCTTCATTAGCCCATACTGCTCCAGAAAGAATTCCTATCGTTAAAAAGAGAAATCCTAGACTAATAACCCGATAACTCCAATAATCCAATTGTTGAATCAATTGCGACTTATAATAATTCCTTGGAGAAAAAAAAGAAGTTTTTTTTAAAATATTTTTTCCTTCATTCATGTATTCGACTTTATCAAGGAAAAATGACTTATTTAAATTTAATAAACGATTACTCGTAGAAAAAAATTTTCTATTTTTTCGAACTGTAATGACTAGAAGTGATACTGATAATAATGATCCACATAAAAGGGCCACATATCCCAATATCATCATACTTACGTGCATTATTAACCACTCGGATTGAAGAGCAGGTACTAATATTGTGGATTCGTGTATTTCAGTTAAAAGGCCTGAGGTAGCAAAGCCCTGGGAAAAAATAGCACTTGGACCTATTATTGTGCTTAGAATATTTTGATTTTTTTTGAAATACGGAACTATATAAATAAAGGAAAAACTCCATGAAAGAAAGATTAACGATTCATATAAATCACTTAGTGGAAAATGTTTCGAATAAATCCAACGAGAAATTAATAATCCTGTTATACAAAAAAAAGTCATTATCATGCCCTTTTCGGATGAATCATATAGTTTTACGATTTCATCGACAAAAAAGGTTATCAAATGAATTGTAATTAGAATTGAAACAGTCGAAAAAGAAATATGAGTTAATATATGCTCTAAAGTTGAAAATATCATAAAAGAGTTCCTTAATTATAAAATCGAAATCGGCAATTGAATTCATTATTCATTATAGGATCTATTTTATTTTTTTAGGAAATGACATGCCGCCACTCGGACTCGAACCGAGATGCTCTAGCACTGCTTCCTAAGAGCAGCGTGTCTACCAATTTCACCATAGCGGCTTGTCTTGACCTCATAATAGCCTATGAATAAGCAATCGTCTAGATTTAAGAATTCAATTGGGTGCAATATTTTTAGAAAAGATTCAAATCAATGAATAAAAATCTGTTCAAATATGTCCTTGAAGGTTCATTATTTTAGTTTAGGTTTTTAGTTTTATTGTGTATTTGAGACTCTTCTTTACTTGAACTCTTGTAAAACCAGAAAGTCTTACTATCAATTAAGGGATAGAACCTTTCCCCCAAAAAATATTTTTTAAATTAAGCGTTTTTGATTTATTTAATTTTAAAAAGTGTAACCAAAAAATAAGTTTTATCAATGAACAAAAAAACCTATTTTAGATTATTCAAAATTCACACATATTTATCCATAAAAATTGCACTAAATGTTTTTGCGTGAATTGATGGCCAGAGATATATGGGCTCTATTCTATATAAGAATTTACAGAAAATCCAAAAGTAAGAAAGTTGTGTAAAAAAAAAATCTTTTATAGTACAAATAAGTTGCTGGGGGAAATAAGACTCCCATTCTGGAAAGAAAATATACTAAAAAGAAAGTGAGTATCTTGTGTTTTTTTGTTAAAAAAAAAAGACTTTGTTTCAATTCGGTTTAAAGTAAAACAGAAGAATTCCATTTCCTGTTGACTTAATTCAACAGGAAATGGAATTTGAGAATTTTATTTTTGAAACAGAAGAATTTAATTTTTAAGTCAGGTCAATTTATATTTTTTTAAGGTGTTCTGTTTTATTTCTTAATAACTTATTTTTTAATTTTATTTGTTTGTCGCACAAAAAAACTTTTTGAAATCCCGGTAGAAAGAGATTTCCCTAAAGAAAGTGCTTTTAACGCCGCCCAATAGCCTTTTCTTTTCCAAAAATTTTTACGAATACGCTTTTTTGATGCAGAAGTACGTTTTTTTGGAACTGCCATTTAAATAAAAATTAAGAGATTACTCATTGATATAGCTGGATGTGAAAGACATCTATTGTTTAAAAAAATCTGCGCTTTTATAGATAATTTTTTTTCTAAAATTCTAAAAGAATGGAATATGAACGATATGATAAAATCGCATAAAATTTTTCTAAAAAATAAAAAACAAGAAGAATATTTAGAATATTTTTAGTAACTTGTCAAAATTTGACTTGCATTTTCAAATTCGAAGGAGACTCATAATTAATCTTTGTCTTTTGTATGATTTGACCAATTGTAACTTCTTGATTTGAATATTTGAAATATTTAGAAGAAATTCAGAAAGAGAAAGAATAAGTAAAAAGAAAGAAAAATTAAAAAATTTTATTTTTTATATTTAAGTTAGGTTAAGCTTAGTGCATATTTTCATTTTTTTATTGACTCCTTTCAAAAGAAGTAAGGTCCGATAAATCGGAAAGAATTAATTACGAATTTCAATTTTTTTATGCAACAGACATATCAATATGGGTGGATTTTACCTTTTGTTCCACTTCCAATTCCTATGTTAATAGGAGTAGGACTTCTTCTTTTTCCGACAGCAACGAAAAATCTTCGTCGTATGTGGGCTTTTCCAAGTATTTTATTGTTAAGTATAGTCATGATTTTTTCAATTAATCTGTCTATTCAACAAATAAATAGCAGTTCTATCCACCAATATGTATGGTCTTGGACACTCGATAATGATTTTTCTTTAGAATTTGGATACTTGATCGATCCACTTACTTCTATTATGTCAATGTTAATCACTACTGTTGGAATCATGGTTCTTATTTATAGTGATAATTATATGGCTCACGATCAAGGATACTTGAGATTTTTTGCTTATATGAGTTTTTTCAGTACTTCCATGTTGGGATTAGTTACTAGTTCAAATTTGATACAAATTTATTTTTTTTGGGAATTAGTTGGAATGTGTTCCTATCTATTAATAGGGTTTTGGTTTACGCGACCTCCTGCAGCAAATGCTTGTCAAAAAGCATTTGTAACTAATCGTGTAGGGGATTTTGGTTTATTATTAGGAATTTTAGGGTTTTATTGTATAACAGGTAGTTTTGAATTTCAGGATTTATTCGAAATACTCAAGAACTTGATTTATAATAATGAAGTCAACTTTTCCTTTGTTATTTTGTGTGCTGCTTTATTATTTACCGGTGCAGTTGCTAAATCTGCACAATTTCCCCTTCATGTGTGGTTACCCGATGCTATGGAGGGACCCACTCCTATTTCGGCTCTTATACACGCTGCTACTATGGTAGCAGCGGGGATTTTTCTTGTAGCTCGCCTTCTCCCTCTTTTCATGGTTATACCCTATATAATGAATTTAATCTCGTTGATAGGCATAATCACACTATTATTAGGAGCTACTTTAGCTCTTGCTCAAAAAGACATTAAAAAGGGTTTAGCCTATTCGACAATGTCTCAATTGGGTTATATGATGTTAGCTCTAGGAATGGGGTCTTATCGAAGTGCTTTATTTCATTTGATTACTCATGCTTATTCCAAAGCATTACTTTTTTTAGGG